TTTGATCTTATTATTTATTTTTATATTAATCTTTTTACCTATTTTTGCTATATTCTGTTGTTAGAAACATAGCTTAGATTTGTTCTAATTCGTATAAAATTATATTAACTAAGTATATCTTAGTGAATATATAGAATAAAGTGAATAAAGTGAAATGCAGGGGGTGTACAACTAACTAAATGCACTTTTTACACACGAAATATAAATATTGAAATATTAATCCACTGGTTTTCTTCCTCTTTTCCCCTATATATTTTTTATCTTTTTCTTGTCTTTGAACTTGAATCTTTCATTTTCTAATTCTAATTTGACTTTAATAAATTTAAAAAAGAGTTTTTCCGCAATAAATTTAAAAAAGAGTTTTTCCGCTTCGAAATTCCCGGCAAATTCGTTATTGGTTATAATCCATCCGAAGGTAAGAAAAGAACACAAAATCCGTTTTATTTCGTTTACATTTACCTTGTCCAGTTGAATTTCGCGAAAGAAAGATTTTAGATTGTTGATCGAGGGTTCCCCATTTAGGAATTAGGAATATAGAAGGATAGTGCGGATAATTTCTTTATCCGCACTATCCTTCTAGAATTTTTTCTTATGCCACCCCCCAAAAAATCCATTTTGGGATTTTTCCTTTGATTTCGATAACTTAAATTATTAAGTTAGTAATCCTTTGATTTTCGGAGTCAAAGGCAAAAAATGGTGTAGTTGTAATAATTCGCTCAAAACCCCCTTTAACATTTCACGCGGTATTATCGAGTCCAGTAAACCCTTTTCAAATGCAACTTCGGCTACCTGTGAACCTTCAGGTACGGGAATCTTCAAGGTGTCCTCAATCACCCTTTTACCTGCAAAGGCAATATAAGCGTCGGGTTCACTAATAATGATATCCCCCAACATACCAAAACTTGCTGTCACCCCACCAGTCGTAGGAGATGTAAGCATTGAGATATAAAATGGCTTTTTATTATTTTTTTTATAATAAAACAAAGCCGAAGAGATTTTTGCCATTTGCATCAAGGCCAAAGAGCCTTCGTACATGCGGGCTCCTCCGGAAGCACACACTATAATAAGGGGTATTTCTAGACGGCTAGAATACTCAATCAAACGAATGATTCGTTCCCCCACTACGTATCCCATGCTACCTCCGATAAAGCTAAAATCCATAACTCCAAGTGCTACGGGAATCCCGTTTAGCTGACCTAAACCTGTTTGGATGGCTTCGGATAATTCTGTTTCATCCTGATCAGAGAAAATGCGCGAGACGTAAGGCTTGTCTTCTGCCTGTTCCTCTATGTCCACCACGAACTCAACGTCCGCTAATAGCTCCTTTACCTTGTCCCAATCCTCTTCAGTCCAATAGCGCCACCAGTCCACTTCGGCCAATTGGTGACACACGTCTTTGACTTTATCCGAATACCATTGGTCCTCCCAATGGTCCTCCCCTTTTGTATCTATATTTTGGTTTTCGTCTCGATGCGGAAAAAAAGTCGGAATAAGAGGAATACAAGGAGATTCCATATCTTCTAATTCCTGATTCTTAATAAAAAACGGAATACAAAGAAAAGAATCGAATTCTTTTTTCTCCGAGTCGTCTGACTCGTGGTCTGACTCCGACTCTGAATCAGAGTCAGAATCGTATACAAGAGGACTGTTCTTTTCTTTTTTGAATTGCTCTATCTTTTGAAGCCATTGCCGTCGCCGAACCACCAGTGATCGAACCACTGCTTCAGAATATGTAGTATTCTCGAAAGAGCAATATTCCAGATCACCAAAAGCACAAACCTCTCCAAAAATATTAGGGTACGATAGGTCATCATATCCTGATGGCTCAATAGTTTGATGAGCCTTCTGTCGTTCTCGATGAGAGCTCTCGTCTGTGGGTCGTCGGCCAGGAGCCATATAAAAAATATCCTGAATGTGGTGAAGGTTTCCTTCACCATTTCTTGCCAGATCCAACCCAGGACCTCCCCCAAGTTGGTCATTTGGTTCTCCAGAATCCGACGGACCAGTGTTCGAAGGTCGTTCAGAATCTCCATTGCCAATATCAATAATATTTTGCATACCTGGTATAGGATAGCCATTAATAGGCACAGGAGCCACAGTATTAGCATACTGATTTTGTATAAAAGGCGCGTTACCATTATTAACGCCGGATACAAATTTAACGATACCATCTGCCAAAGACTTTTCAGGAGCTGGAAAAGGATTATCAAAAATACCTTCAGGATTACTCGGATCGTCCGGATTAGTATCCAGAGTTGCCTCAATATCACCAAGAGGCTCTTTTCGATCACCAAGAGGCTCTTTTCGATCACTATCAAAAGAGTCTGTTGATAGTGGAAGATCAAAAATATTATCGATCCCCCCGTCACAACCACTACCACCACTAGAAGGATATCCCTTCTTATTAATTTGATTTTCCTGCCACGTCCCGTCAAAACCGTTTTGATTTTCTTTATTTTTTTTTTCAATAGTTTCATCATTTTCTGATGTTGTTTTCTCAACAGCAACAGCTTCGTTATTTTCCGTTTCCGGTTTCTGTTGTTTATGTTTATCTTTCTCGTCTGTCTCACTATTTTTTGTGTCTGGCTCATAAGGCAAGATTTCCCCCATTTTTACAAAAGAATTATTCGAGTTATTGTTCTCGAAGTGCTCCTCGGTTTGAGAAGCATAAACCCCAAAATCATGCTTTTGAAAATTATCTTTTTCGCCCAAAGTATTTTCAAAAGTCTTTTCAATATTATCTGTTTCGCCCAAAGGGGCTTCCCCATCACCAGTATAGGGGTTTTCTACCGCCTCATGTTCATCCCACGTCCAGGGATCAAGGGCGGGTTTGCTTTTGCTCTCTGGATCGTCAAGTATGTGATCCAAAGGTATCCAAGTCCCGGAGTCAATTAGGAGCTCTATTCGAAGCGAGCTAGGCAATTGCACATGACAGTCGCAATATTCACAGACATAAAGCCATGTCTTAAAGAAATACCTTCTGTAATTCAGCGTAGAGCACTCTTCACACTTGACCCAGAACCGGCTATAATCTGGGGCCTCTGGCTCTGGCTCTGGCTCTGCCTCGGCCTCGGCCTCGGCCTGGGCCTCTGCCTGGGCCTCTGCCTCTGGCTCTGGCTCTGGCTCTGCCTCGGCCTCGGCCTCGGCCTGGGCCTCTGCCTGGGCGGCCTCTTGGGCCTCTAGCTGGGCCTCTAGCTGGGCCTCTGCCGCGATTTCTGCCGCGATTTCTTCGTAAATTTCCTCTGCCAGGACCTCTGCCTGGGCCTCTGCCAGGGCCTCTGCCAGGGCCTCTGCCTCGGCCTCTGCCGCGATTTCTGCCGCGATTTCTTGGTAAATTTCCTCTGCCTCGGCCTCTGCTTCACAAACTTGTGCCTCTTCTTTTGCCTCTTCTTTTGCCTCTTCTTCTGCCGCGATTTCTTGGCAAATTTCCTCTGCCTCGGCCTCGGCCTGAGAAACGATTTCAGGGGAAACTGCAACTTCGTCGGAATTTGCATTCTTGCTAGGCGAGACGTCCCCTAAATCACTTTTACTTCGATAAATTCCAGTTTTGGGACAAAAAGTAACGTCAATTACTTTTTGCAAAAGATAGTCTCTGAGAATCATATTAGTATTACTGGGATCCTCCAAATAATCGCTAATTAAGTTTTCCCGATAACCCGAATCAAATATTTTTTCAAACGAACTATCTAGATGTCTCGTAAAAGAGTTATCTTCGTTAATATCAATAAAAGCGTTAATATCAATAAAAGCTTCGTAGTTATCTTCGTTAATATCAAAATCTGGATTTTTCTTAGAAAAAATCCGAAAGAAGCGCTTTTGAAACCCTATATTATACATATATATCCACTCCACGGTATAATGAATTGTAAGAAATTATTATACGCAAACCTGTACTAATCTAATTAGTGAAACTGACGCTCACTAAACCAGACGAGCATAATGAAAACAAATGTTTTAAATTAAATTAAATTAAAAACTTAATCACTACTTGACTACTTGAGTCATGGATAAGCCAAATAATTAGAATCAAATTATTGATAGCCTTTCTATATATCATATTATATGATATGATATAATGCGAATACTCTTTTGTCAAGTTTGTCAAGTTTTTCGAAAAAATTTGAGAGTGAATCCCGATTTTCTACCCGATTTTCTATATAAAAATATTCATTTTTATTTTTTATGAAGCAAGTTTTTGTAAAAAATATTTTTTGAATCCCGATTTTTTATATATCAAAAAATATTAGATGATGCCTCATATAATATTATATATTATGAATACTCTTTTGTCAAGTTTGTCAAGTTTGTCAAGTTTTTCGAAATGAAGCAAGTTTTTGTAAAAAATATTTTTTGAATCCCGATTTTTTATATATCATTTTTTATATATCATTTTTTATATATCATTTTTTATATATCATTTTTTCTTTTTTATATATCATTTTTTATATATCATTTTTTCTTTTTTATATATCATTTTTTATATATCATTTTTTCTTTTTTATATATCATTTTTTATATATCATTTTTTATATATCATTTTTTATATATCATTTTTTATATATCATTTTTTCTTTTTTATATATCATTTTTTCTTTTTTATATATCATTTTTTATATATCATTTTTTCTTTTTTATATATCATTTTTTATATATCATTTTTTCTTTTTTATATATCATTTTTTATATATCATTTTTTCTTTTTTATATATCAAAAAATATTAGATGATGCCTCATATAATATTATATATTATGAATACTCTTTTGTCAAGTTTGTCAAGTTTTTCGAAATGAAGCAAGTTTTTGTAAAAAATATTTTTTTTTTCCCGATTTTCTATATATCAAAAAATATTAGATGATGCCTCATCTATCATTATATGATATGAATACTCTTTTGTCAAGTTTGTCAAGTTTTTCGAAATTTGTCAAGTTTTTCGAAAAAATATTTTTTTTTTCCCGATTTTCTATATTTTTCTATATAAAAATATTCATTTTTTATGAAGATGGATAACTGAAGATAGAAATCTTCATATACGAATATTTCATATACGAATATATATAAGAATTACGATTAAACTGCCCTACCCTTCATGGGCATCATTTTGTTTATGATGCCACAATATATATGTAACCCTTTTATGTAACCTTAAAAAAAAAAAAATGCAATGCTACTTGTTTAATCCTTTCTGATTTTGATTCGACTCAATCTTTTTAGTTTTTAGTAAAACTATTGGGATGGGACGAATTGAGGAATTCAATTAAGAAAAGGGGTTTGAATTCATGGATTACAAAGTGTCCATTGCTGGGAATTCAAATTTAATTTCTTTCCATACTTCACATGCAGCAGCCAGTTCAGGACTCCATTTGGCAGCTGTACGGATAATTTCATTACCCTCACGAGCAAGATCACGTCCCTCATTACGAGCCCGTACACATGCTTCTAGAGCTACTCGATTAGCGACGGCACCCGGTGCATTTCCCCAAGGGTGCCCTAAAGTGCCTCCTCCGAATTGGAGTACGGAATCATCTCCAAAGATCTCGGTCAGAGCAGGCATATGCCAAACGTGAATCCCCCCTGAAGCCACGGGAATAACACCTGGTAGAGAGACCCAATCTTGAGTGAAATAAATACCGCGGCTTCGATCTTTTTTAACAAAATCATCACGCAATAAATCAACAAAGCCCAAAGTGATGTCTCTTTCCCCTTCAAGTTTACCTACTACGGTACCAGCGTGAATATGGTCTCCGCCAGACATACGTAACGCCTTAGCTAATACACGAAAGTGTATACCATGATTTTTCTGTCTATCAATAACTGCATGCATTGCGCGGTGGATGTGCAGAAGTAAACCATTATCTCGGCAATAATGAGCCAAGCTAGTATTTGCAGTGAATCCTCCTGTTAAGTAGTCATGCATTACGATAGGAACTCCCAATTCTCTGGCAAATACAGCCCTTTTGATCATTTCTTCGCATGTACCTGCAGTAGCATTTAAATAATGCCCTTTTATTTCACCAGTTTCTGCCTGTGCTTTAAAAAGGGCTTCGGCACAAAATAAGAAACGATCTCTCCAACGCATAAATGGTTGAGAGTTCACGTTTTCGTCATCCTTGGTAAAATCAAGTCCACCGCGGAGACACTCATAAACAGCTCTACCGTAATTCTTAGCAGATAACCCCAATTTAGGTTTGATAGTACAACCCAATAGGGGGCGACCATACTTGTTCAACTTATCTCTCTCGACTTGGATGCCATGAGGTGGGCCCTGAAACGTTTTAGTATAAGCAGGGGGGATTCGCAAATCCTCCAGACGTAAAGCGCGTAGGGCTTTGAACCCAAATACATTCCCTACAATAGAAGTAAACATGTTAGTAACGGAACCCTCTTCAAAAAGGTCTAAGGGGTACGCTACATAAGCAATATATTGATTCTCCTCTCCAGCTACGGGTTCGAGATCGTAGCATCGGCCCTTATAACGATCAAGGCTGGTAAGCCCATCGGTCCACACGGTTGTCCATGTACCAGTAGAAGATTCAGCAGCTACCGCAGCCCCTGCTTCCTCAGGGGGAACTCCAGGTTGAGGAGTTACTCGGAATGCTGCCAAGATATCAGTATCCTTGGGGTTATACTCAGGAGTATAATAAGTCAATTTATAATCTTTAACACCAGCCTTGAATCCAACATTTGCTTTAGTCTCTGTTTGTGGTGACATAAGTCCCTCCCTACAACTCATGAATTCCAAATTCTCACAGAAACAAGGTCTACTCGAGATGAATTAGGAGTTAATGAAACCTTTCACAGAAAGCTATCAATCAATATTTTTAACTAATCAGAATTTCATTACTTTTCCATATTATTTGATTCACCAAATACATCATTATTGTAAACTCTTTCATATATACAACGCAACCCCATCCTTGTTTTTTTTTTCAAGTTTATAATCCTTGACCTTTCTATTTATTTCTATTTATTTCTATTTATGAGAATGCTTTTTTTTTTCGATGAACCGAGGAATCCCAAGCGGCCAGAATGCGGGAATATAAACTCTAAAAAAATTTTAGGTAGGGCTATACGGACTTGAACCGTAGACTTTCTCGGTAAAACAGATTGAACTTATTAGTATCAAAAAGATTCGAACTGTTTCAAAGACCCAACATGCACTTTTATGCATTGGGCTCTTTCATTAACTGATGAAAGAATCAGCGAGTCTACCATGATTTTATTGAAAGATCACAAGATGGTTCCGCATGTTCTGATTTCTTATTTATTTCGATTCCGATCTGAAAGCACTACCAAAGTGCTTCAAAGAAGGTTATGCTGACGTAGGGTTGCTTTTAGCTTAGATTAACCTAAGTTAAATGGAGTTTTCATCGCCCCGCTTTTTTTTACTTAAAAAAAATTCAATATGAAACTTCATACACCTTAAAGTTCATAGGCTAGACCGAAAATCGAATTTCTTGAAGTCTTTATACTTCATTATGCCTAGCATTCAATAGACTGAGTATTCACCTTATCAATATCTTAAATCAATATTGGGTTCTATTGAGTCCCTAAAAGGGAACCTAATTTTAACCAAATTGTCAGGCTATTTTTCTCTTTTTTCCTAAAAGGAATGGAGTAAGACATTGACTTCTGGATAAGTTTTTTGATTCCACAATATACTCCTCTGAAAAAACATTGGCGCACGTGTAAACGAGGCGCTCTACCTAACTGAGCTATAGCCCTTCCTTCTCCTTGATATATATTCTATCATGCCCAGAATCTTTTGTCAAGAGAAATATTACATGATTCAAGATCTTATTCTTTGAGTTACTTGATCGGTATTGCGCATAACAAGGATTCCCTTTATAATTCATCGACAGTTATGTTTCGTTCTCTTTATGATGATATCTTTATGATGATATATGATGATAAATGACCTACTTAACTCAGTGGTTAGAGTGTTGCTTTCATACGGCAAGAGTCATTGGTTCAAATCCAATAGTAGGTAGAACTTATTCTATATATTCTATATCAGAATCCATAATATTTGAATCCATAGTATTTAATAAGTTTTTCTACCCATATTATTTTCTTTTTCTTGATTTTTTATCTTTTCCATTTCATTTCTCTATTTCATTTTTGAATTTCAAAAATTGAAAATTTCCGTTGTATTAGAATCCGATTCTCTATTATGATGATGATTCTATTCAATTGGCAGAATAAGAATCAAAAGAACTTCTGTTAGTTCTTTTGATTCTTCGGACGCGCCAACTAGTTATAGTTACGAAATTGCGTTGATGGCCTCTACTCGTGCCCTAGCTCGTCTGAGAGCTAGATTTGCCTCAATTATTTGTCTCTTGCCCTCAGCTTTTCTCAAGCTAGCTTTTGCTATTTCAAAAGTTTGCTGAGCTTCTTGTGGATCAATGTCACTACCCTTCTCTGCATCATTTACTAAAACAGTGATTTCATTATTGCCTATTCTAGCGCAACCCCCCATCAGAGCTATCTTGAGCCATTGGTCGTTAAGGCGTATTCTCAAAATACCGATATCGACAATTGTGGTAATAAGCGCGTGATTTGGTAATATGCCAATTTGCCCACTGTTTGTGGATAAAATGATTTCTTTCACTTCTGAATCCCAAACAATTCGATTTGGGGTCAGTACACAAAGATTTAAGATCATTTCTTTAAGTTGTTCTCCATTTCTAAGTTCGTAGCCTTCGCAGTAGCTTCATCAATATTACCTACTAAATAAAAGGCCTGCTCGGGAAGACTATCTAATTCTCCGGAAAGGATCAATTGAAACCCTCTAATTGTTTCTGCTAAACCGACATATTTTCCCGGAGAACCGGTAAATACTTCGGCTACGAAAAAGGGTTGTGATAAGAAACGCTCAATTTTTCGTGCTCTTGCTACAGTTAAGCGATCCTCTTCGGATAATTCATCCAACCCAAGGATAGCTATAATGTCCTGAAGTTCTTTGTAACGTTGTAAAGTTTGCTTAACTCTTTGCGCAGTTTCATAATGTTCGTTACCAACAATCTGGGGTTGTAGCATAGTTGACGTTGAATCTAAAGGATCTACTGCTGGATAGATACCTTTAGCAGCTAATCTTCTTGATAATACAGTAGTAGCATCTAAATGTGCAAATGTCGTGGCAGGAGCAGGGTCAGTCAAATCGTCCGCAGGTACATAAACTGCTTGAATAGAAGTTATGGACGCCTCTTTGGTAGAAGTAATTCTTTCTTGTAAAGAACCCATTTCGGTACTAAGAGTGGGTTGATAACCCACAGCGGAAGGCATTCTACCCAATAAGGCGGATACTTCGGACCCTGCTTGCACGAAACGAAAGATATTATCGATAAATAGAAGTACGTCTTGTTTATTAACATCTCGGAAATATTCCGCCATAGTTAAGGCAGTCAAACCAACTCTCATACGAGCTCCCGGCGGTTCATTCATCTGCCCATAGACTAGGGCAACTTTTGATTCTGTAATATTTTTTTCATTAATTACTCCAGATTCTTTCATTTCCACGTAAAGATCATTTCCTTCACGAGTACGTTCACCTACTCCGGCAAATACGGATACACCCCCATGAGCTTTCGCAATATTGTTGATTAATTCCATAATGAGTACTGTTTTACCTACTCCAGCTCCCCCGAAAAGCCCGATTTTTCCTCCACGGCGATAAGGGGCTAAAAGATCTACGACCTTAATTCCTGTTTCAAAAATAGAGAATTTTGTATCTAACTGTATAAAGGTAGGCGCAGATCTATGAATAGTGGATGTTGTGCGAGTATCTACAGGACCTAATTCATCAATGGGTTCTCCAAGTACATTGAAAATTCGGCCTAAAGTTGCCCCGCCGACTGGAACACTTATAGGAGCTCCTGTGTCAATCACTTCCATTCCTCGTGTTAACCCCTCTGTAGCACTCATAGCTACAGCTCGAACTCGATTATTTCCTAATAATTGCTGTACTTCACAAGTTACATTACTTTGTTGACCAATAGTATCTCGACCCTTAATTACCAGAGCGTTGTAAATATTAGGCATCTTGCCCGGGGGAAAAGCTACATCTAGCACTGGGCCAATGATTTGAGCGATATGCCCTAGGTTCGTTTTTTCAAGTGCGGAAACTTCAGGACCAGAAGCAGTAGGATTGATTCTCATAATAATGGATTGTTTACTTATTTTCAATTTCAATGAGTGAGTTTTCAAGTTCAACTAACTCATTTTCACCAAGTGGATGAATAAAAAAAAGCTTCAGGAAGCCTTTCATTTGTCTATCATTATAGACAATACTATCCATATTATCTATGGAATTCGAACCTGAACTCTATTTTCGATTTCATTTTTTTCTATTCTATATTCTATATAATGAATTTACGATTCACTATTTCTATTTCATGGGCCCTTTCATTTTGTCTTTCAACATAAAACATAATGAGAATTCCATTTTAAATTCCTTTTTTTTGTTATAGAGAATCGAAAGCGAGGTGAAAGGGCAAAGAAGGGAGTCTTATTTTCATATATACAAACACAAGCCTCTTTTTTTTTTTCAGTTATTTTTTTCCCTTCCACCTTTCTAGAATAACAAAACAGATTCTTCCAATGTATAAAATAAGAATTCCAACAGCTTTTGCTACTCTAACCTTCCTAGCCACGATTTTTTCTTTTTTTTTTTAGACATTTCGCCTCGAAATAAGAAATTGTATTGATACCTAGTATCAAACAAAAGCATAATATAATAAATAACAATAAGTAGTCAAAATAAGTAGTAAATAGAAATGGATAAAGAAATAGTGGGTTCCTTCGTTTCTATGGTTATTTCTTAAACGGTGAGGTCTTCCCTATACACCGGAGCCCTCTCCTTTCCTTTAATAATCGTTTAATCGATGCTATTGTTAACTTGTACAGTTCACACTTTTTTGGCTCTACCTCGAAATTCTCCAGTAATAGATCTTTCACAACGAGATCTATCTATACAGTAACGGTATTTAATTATGAAGATTAGCTGATTAGCTGACCCTGTTAGTCCGTTCTTGAAAGAGTCGAGGCATAAATTTTGGCCTTTTCCTTTTTTTTTAATAAGATTTCCCCTGCTTAACGGCTAATCATTTGCTACCAATGGGGAATTCTTTCATTTGAAAATGGAGATGATTGAATTTTCACTAATAGAAACCATAAATTTGATACACAATAGAAAGATATGATAGATCTTCTTTTTTAGATAGTGTTTTAGATATTAGATAGTGAATGGGTTTCTCCCATTCTATCCTATTCATCGGTATTGATCGCGAATAGTGGAAAATGCGTTTCCTTTCTTTTGTTCCAATCCACAATCCGAACGAGTCGCACATACACCCGAATACATATTCCTCGGCGCTGAGGACATCCCCTAAGAGCAGGGGTTTTGTTGACCTTTCTGACTGGCTGTCTTGCCTTTCTAATAAGTTGTTTAACGGTTGGCATGATGAATCATATACATAATATGTTGGTTTAGGTCGCTCCTAACCTATTATTCGGAGGATTAGAGATTCCTTCTATTCCTTCTATGATTTGTATGATATTTCTGTTATTTTCTTCTAGTTTTTCCTATACCATCAATAATTCCATAATCTCGAGCTTCTCTTGCTGACATATAAAAATCCCTTTCCAGATCTGCGAGTATGGTCTCTAAAGGTTGACCTGTTCTTCTTGCATAAACTGAGGCGATGGTTTCCTGAATGACCGTTAGTTCGTCCACTTCCGAGAATAAACTATCTAAGTCATCCATGGGGGCGGCTTCGTCGTCGTCGTCGTAGTCGTCGTCGTCGTAGTCGTCGTCGTCGTAGTCGTCGTTCGAAAAATGAGCATGCGGTTGATGGATCATTATCCTAGCGTGAGGGAATGCAAAACGTTTGAAACTCTTTCCCGTGGCCAGGAGAAAAGATGCCATTGAAGCAGCCATTCCGACGCATACTGTTCGTACATCTGAGGTCACTGCCTGCATTGCATTGAAAATACTCATACCTGAGACTACCCATCCCCCGGGAGAGTTTATAAAAAGAGTAAAATCGGTGCTAGTCTCGTGTCCATTGAGATACATGAAAAGAGCGAGAAGGTGATTCGTGACCTCGGTATCAATATCTCTACATAAAAAGAGTAATTTACTTTCATAAAGTGCATCGTATAAGTCAATCCAAACAATGGATTCAGTGTCATCAGGTCCCTCTGGGGGAAAAGTAATAGGTACTAGAGGTACACCAAGAGGCATTGTAATTTACTCCTTACAGTATTTACAGTATTAAAGAATCGGGGTTCCGAAAGTGTTAAAACATCTCGGGGTTCCTAAAGTGTTAAAACATCTATGATCATGATATGAATTAAGTAGATTAATAATACAGGTCCTTCTTCCATTTTATGTGCAGATTAGATATGTGCAGATTAGATAAGTTAAATTGTCAACATCCATGTCTTAATAGGAATTAAGTAGATTAATTAAGTAGATTAATAATACAGGTCCTTCTTCCATTTTATGTGCAGATTAGATAAGTTCAGTGGATTCGAGAAGTTCATAACAAAAAAAGAAATAAAAATAACGGAAGAAATAAAGTCAAATTATTACGAAGAAGCCTTTTGAATGATGAAGAAACCCGTATGGATTCGCGCATATAAAAAGAGGTTAACCTCCCATTGCGTATTGATGCTTATCGGGTATAGAATAGATCTGCTTCTCTTTGTTCCTACAAATGGAATTGGAACGTTCTGACTAAAATACTAAACAGAATAGAAAAAGGATTAATCCTTTATTCGGAAAAATTCACTGAACAAAGGGAGATCCATAACAGAGTTTTTAATCTAGTGTAATAAAGTTCCATAGTGTTTCTTATTGGTTAATATTACTAATTATTAGTACGTTAATATTTTTTTATTATAATATTTGTTAATATTAATAATTCGTTTTAAGGGAAGGGGTATTTCCATGGGTTTGCCTTGGTATCGTGTTCATACCGTCGTATTGAATGATCCCGGTCGTTTGCTATCTGTGCATATAATGCATACAGCTTTGGTTGCCGGCTGGGCCGGTTCGATGTCTCTATATGAATTAGCAGTTTTTGATCCCTCTGACCCAGTTCTGGATCCAATGTGGAGACAAGGTATGTTCGTAATACCCTTCATGACTCGGTTAGGAATAACCAATTCATGGGGTGGTTGGAGTATCACAGGAGGAACTATAACGAATCCGGGTATTTGGAGTTATGAGGGTGTGGCTGGGGCGCATATTGTCTTTTCTGGTTTGTGTTTCTTGGCAGCTATCTGGCATTGGGTGTTTTGGGATCTAGAAATTTTTTGTGATGAGCGTACAGGAAAACCTTCTTTAGATTTGCCTAAGATCTTTGGAATTCATTTATTTCTCTCAGGAGTAGCTTGTTTTGGGTTTGGCGCTTTTCATGTAACGGGATTGTATGGTCCTGGAATATGGGTGTCCGATCCTTATGGACTAACTGGAAAGGTACAATCTGTAAATCCGGCGTGGGGTGTGGAAGGTTTTGATCCCTTTGTTCCGGGAGGAATAGCCTCTCATCATATTGCAGCGGGCACTCTGGGCATATTGGCCGGCTTATTCCATCTTAGTGTCCGTCCGCCCCAACGGCTATACAAGGGATTACGTATGGGAAATATTGAAACCGTGCTTTCCAGTAGTATCGCGGCTGTCTTTTTTGCAGCTTTTGTTGTTGCTGGAACTATGTGGTATGGTTCAGCAACTACCCCGATTGAATTATTTGGTCCCACTCGTTATCAATGGGATCAAGGATACTTTCAGCAAGAAATATATCGAAGAGTTGGTGCTGGGCTAGCCGAAAATAAAAGTTTATCCGAAGCTTGGTCTAAAATTCCTGAAAAATTAGCCTTTTATGATTACATTGGAAATAATCCGGCAAAGGGTGGATTGTTCCGAGCGGGCTCAATGGACAACGGGGATGGAATAGCTGTTGGGTGGCTAGGACATCCTATCTTTAGAGATAAAGAAGGACGTGAACTTTTTGTACGTCGTATGCCTACTTTTTTTGAGACATTTCCTGTTGTTTTGATAGACGAAGACGGAATTGTTAGAGCCGATGTTCCTTTTCGAAGGGCAGAATCGAAGTATAGTGTCGAACAAGTAGGTGTAACTGTTGAGTTTTACGGTGGGGAATTAAATGGAGTCAGTTATAGCGATCCTACTACTGTGAAAAAATATGCTAGACGCGCTCAATTAGGTGAAATTTTTGAATTAGATCGTGCTACTTTAAAATCCGACGGTGTTTTTCGTAGCAGTCCCCGGGGTTGGTTTACTTTTGGACATGCTTCGTTTGCTCTGCTTTTTTTCTTCGGACATATTTGGCATGGCGCTCGAACCTTGTTCAGAGATGTTTTTGCTGGTATTGATCCAGATTTAGACGCTCAAGTGGAATTTGGAGCATTCCAAAAACTTGGAGATCCAACTACAAGAAGACAAGCAGTTTGATATAGCATTGATCTCGTACTTTTGTTTCCATTTTTGTAATTTGACAATTTGACATAGGGTATCGGGTACCCCTTGATTTGACTTGCCGCTTTTCTTCGACTTTTGCTCTTTTTTTTATCCGGGGGACAATCCCAACTAAACAGGTATGGAAGCTATAATTGTAAACCACGATCGAATCTATGGAAGCATTGGTTTATACATTCCTTTTAGTCTCGACTCTAGGAATCATTTTTTTCGCTATCTTTTTTCGAGAACCCCCTAAAGTTCCAACTAAAAAGTAAAAAGATAAAATGATTTTTTATTATCTTAATTGAAGTAAAGAGTTGAAGTAGAGAGCCCCCCAATATTGGGTGGGGGGCCCTCTACTTCAACTAGTCCCCATGTTCCTCGAATGGATCTCTTAGTTGTTGGGAGGGTTGCCCAAAAGCAGTATATAAGGCATACCCAGTAAAACTTACAAGTAAACCAGATATAGAGATGGCGACTAGTGTTGCTGTTTCCATTATTAATTAATATATAATTTTCTTAATTTTAAGACCACAATGGATCTATGATAAGATCATTTATTTACAACGGAATGGTATACAAAGTCAACAAATCTTAATTAATACAAAATAGGATTTATGGCTACACAAAGTGTAGAGGGTAGTTCTAGATCTGGTCCACGACGAACAATTGTAGGGGATTTATTAAAACCGTTGAATTCAGAATATGGTAAAGTAGCTCCTGGGTGGGGAACTACTCCTTTGATGGGCGTCGCAATGGCTCTATTTGCGATATTCCTATCTATTATTTTAGAGATTTATAATTCTTCTGTTTTACTGGATGGGATTTCAATGAATTAGATTTACAAGAATTGCTAAGTCCCATCTTTTGAATATTTCATTTGAATACTTAATACAAAGTGAAACATTTTTGTCTCGGTTTTTAGCCTAATCCTATTCTATTTTTCTATTCAATTTTGGTAGTTTGATCGTGGAATTTTCTTTTTTGATATTTCTGGAATATGAGTGTGCGACTTGGTATAATAGATCCTATTAATAGTGCAGAAAATGAGTCTGTCATCTTGATAAAGATGGTTTTTTATCTCGTCAGATATTTATTCTAGTATCTGTAGCACGGAATATATGAAATGGATTACGAAGTATTAGAACTATGATTCATACTTAATATTCAGATCCCGTGGCCAACCTACAAAAAATTTCAAAAAATTAGAAAGTCTAAATGAAAAGATTTTTGAAACTTTTTGTCTATACTTATCTTATTTTGATAAAAATCAAAAGACAACTCTCTCTTTGGATTTTTCGTCATTATATTTATTCATTCCATAAGTGATGATACGACGATTCTTGCTCGGGGAATCTTTGTACTAACTTTAAAGGCTTTTTTCAATCATCGTGGTTCTAGTATGAATCTGAGGTTTCCGATTGATTTATAGAATCTTAACAAGAAAATGCCTATCAATCAATAAAAAAAAAAAAGAAAACGCCGGTAAGGCTGCATTACATAAACAAAAAAAAATACTCAATTAAAGAAAAAAATGGGTAAATAGAAGATTCAAGAGGCCCGTAAGGATCAACATCAAAAAATGGATGAGCCGACTTGACATTTTAGCATTATAACCACAAAGAAGAGTTTTCGGATTTTTCTTTTTTCCTTTTCTTCTCTTCCAAGAGAATTCTTGAATCATAGAATTCAAATTAAGAAGTTTCTATCACACATATCCGTTTCAACTAGTATTTGGGGTTTTCTGTTTGAGCTGTACGAGATGAAATTTTCATATACGGTTCTCAGAGGGGGAGTTTTCTTGGTTTACCTATCTCAATAAAGTCTATGATTGGTTCGAAGAGCGTCTCGAGATTCAGGCGATTGCGGACGATATAACTAGTAAATACGTTCCTCCTCATGTCAATATATTTTATTGTTTAGGAGGAATTACGCTTACTTGTTTTTTAGTCCAAGTAGCTACAGGGTTTGCTATGACTTTTTACTATCGTCCGACCGTTACTGAAGCTTTTGCTTCAGTTCAATATATAATGACTGAAGCTAACTTTGGTTGGTTAATCCGGTCTGTTCATCGATGGTCAGCAAGTATGATGGTATTAATGATGATCCTACATGTATTTCGTGTGTATCTCACAGGTGGCTTTAAAAAACCTCGTGAATTAACTTGGCTTACAGGTGTGGTTCTTGCTGTATTGACAGCATCCTTTGGCGTAACTGGTTATTCTTTACCTTGGGACCAAATTGGTTATTGGGCAGTCAAAATTGTAACAGGCGTGCCGGAAGCTATTCCTATAATAGGATCCCCTTTAGTAGAGTTATTACGTGGAAGTGCTAGTGTAGGACAATCGACTTTGACTCGTTTTTATAGTTTACATACTTTTGTATTACCTCTTCTTACTGCCGTATTTATGTTAATGCATTTTCTAATGATACGTAAGCAAGGTATTTCGGGTCCTTTATAGCTTTATAAAGAATATAGATCATAGATATTTGTAATCAATCATTGATCGATTGGGGGAGGGAGGATAGTATTTTATTGCTACAAATATGGATTATTGAAAAGAATAAGACATGTATTTAGATATTTCTCTTCAGTTACATTATATTATTTCAAAGAAATAATGAATAGTTGAAGCGAATTCTCCTAAGAAAAAGATGGATTATGGGAGTGTTTGACTTGGACTATTGATTTGGCCGTGCAGATATATAATATGTCTTTATCCGCCACATTGTAATCCACAACCAAATGTGTCTTTGTTCTAACCACTCTGTAAGCCGTATACTAGATTTAGGATAGGTTGGTTCACTTAAAGAGAATTTTTTCTATGATTCGATCCAATCATGTCGTGCATGAGCAGGCCCCGTAAAATCCAGTAG